ATGACTCGAGTACCATTCCATTTAGTTGAATTTAGCCCTTGACCTTTAACAGGTTCACTAGGTGCAATATTTTTAACTGTAGGACTTACTTCATGATTTCACCATAATTCAATTATCACTTTATTATTTGGTTTTATTTTAATCTTAATAACTATAATTCAATGATGACGAGATATTGTTCGAGAAAGAACATTCCAAGGATTTCACACTCTAAAAGTTTCAATAGGTATACGAATAGGTATAATTTTATTTATTACCTCAGAAGTATGCTTCTTCTTTGCTTTTTTTTGAGCTTATTTTCATAGCAGTTTAGCCCCTAATATAGAAATTGGAGCTTCATGACCACCCCACCATATTTATCCTCTTAACCCTTTTCAAGTACCTTTACTAAATACTGCTATTTTACTAGCTTCTGGTGTTACAGTAACATGAGCTCATCATTCATTATTAATAGGTAATTACAAAGAATCTACTCACTCTATAACATTAACTATTATTTTAGGAGGTTATTTTACTATTCTACAAGCTCAAGAATATATAGAAACTAGATTCTCTATCTCAGACAGAGTTTATGGGTCTACTTTCTTCGTAGCTACAGGCTTTCATGGACTTCACGTAATTATTGGTACACTATTCCTTATTGTATGTTTAATACGAATTATTTATTATCATTTCTCTATTAATCATCATTTTGGTTTTGAAGCCGCTGCCTGATATTGACATTTCGTAGATGTAGTTTGATTATTTTTATATACATGTATTTATTGATGAGGTTCATAACTTATTTATTAAGTGGCCGAATTTAAGCACTAGATTTTTAATCTAGAATATGATTTATTATAATCCTTAATGGTATTATATTTTATATAGAAAATATGATTTGCACTCATAAAGAAAGATATTATCTTTAATTCCTTATAAGAAATGATTTAATCATATATGATTTCGACTCATACTTAGATGTTATACATCCTTATAATTTCCAAAGGTAATAAGTAATAAAATAAAGCTGCTAACTTTATTTTGAGCAACTCATATTGTTCTACCTTTTATGAATAACAAATTTTTTCCTTCAAATTTTTTATTTATTTTAATTATAATTATAGGTACATTAACAACCTTATCTTCATCTCATTGATTAACAATATGAATAGGATTAGAACTAAATTTAATAGGATTTTTACCTTTAATAAATATTAAAGGTAAAATACTCGAAGCAGAAGCTTCTATAAAATATTTTATTATTCAAAGACTAGGTTCTAGAATTTTAGTTATTTCATCTTTAATTATATATAATTATAGAATATCGTGACACTCTATATTTAATAGAAATTTCTCTATTTTACTAATTCTATCGCTAATTTTAAAATTAGCTGGAGCCCCATTACATTTTTGATTACCTAACATAACTAAACAAATAACTTGACTAATTTTATTTCTAATTTTAACTTGACAAAAATTAGCTCCAATATTTATATTAATATTGATTAATAGAAATTTAAATATTATTATTATAATTTCTCTATTATCTACTATATTTGGTAGTATCTCAATACTAAATCAAACTAATATACAACTAATTATAACCTATTCATCAATCTCACATTTAGGTTGAATATTGTCTATAATTATAATAAATAGATCATTAACCTTTTTATATTTTATTATTTATATTATCATCTCAATCCCCTTATTTAATCTTTTAAGTATACAAACAAGAAACTATTTATACAATTTAACACACAAAAATAAAACTAATAATTTTATTATTCCCTCTTTAATTCTCTCCTTAGGGGGTATACCACCTCTTCTAGGGTTTCTTTCAAAACTATTAATACTTATCTCATTAATAAAAATAAATTTTATTATCTTTACATTATTAATATTTATTGGTTCAATTATCAGCTTATTTTTCTATTTAAATATAACTCTTATAACTACTATTAAATCATACTACCTATTTAACAATTATTTTATTATAAAACCTTACAATTATATCATCATAATTAACTTATTTAGAATCTTTATCTTCTATTTTATAATTAATATCATGATTATTTATGCGATGACTATTCTCAACAAATCATAAAGATATTGGAACATTATATTTTATTTTCGGTATTTGATCAGGTCTACTAGGTACTTCATTAAGTTTAATAATTCGAAGAGAACTAGGAAAACCAGGTACTCTTTTAAATGATGATCAATTATATAATGTTGTAGTAACCGCCCACGGTTTTATTATAATTTTCTTTTTAGTTATACCTATTATAATTGGTGGATTTGGTAACTGGTTAGTTCCCTTAATATTAGGAGCACCAGACATAGCCTTCCCTCGAATAAATAATATAAGTTTTTGATTATTACCTCCATCCTTAACTCTTTTATTATCATCCTCAGCTGTAGAAAGAGGGGCTGGTACAGGATGAACAGTATATCCTCCCTTATCTAGTAATTTATCACATGCAGGTCCATCTGTAGATTTAGCTATTTTTTCTTTACATTTAGCTGGTGTTTCCTCAATTTTAGGTGCTATTAATTTTATTACAACTATTTTAAATATACGATGAGAAGGATTACAAATAGAACGACTTCCTTTATTTGCTTGATCTGTATTTATTACCGCTATTTTATTACTATTATCCTTACCAGTCTTAGCTGGAGCTATTACTATATTACTAACTGATCGAAATTTTAATACTACATTTTTTGATCCTAGAGGAGGGGGTGACCCTATTTTATATCAACACCTATTTTGATTTTTTGGTCATCCAGAAGTATACATTTTAATTCTACCTGCATTTGGTATTATCTCACATATTGTTTCACATCATTCTTTCAAAAAAGAAATTTTTGGTTCATTAGGAATAATTTACGCAATATTATCAATTGGTTTATTAGGTTTTATTGTCTGAGCTCATCATATATTTACAGTAGGAATAGATGTAGATACACGAGCCTATTTTACATCAGCAACAATAATTATTGCTATTCCAACAGGAATTAAAGTTTTCAGTTGATTAGCTACTATTTATGGTTCACCTATTAAGTATAATACACCTATATTATGAGCACTAGGTTTTATTTTCTTATTTACAGTAGGAGGATTAACAGGTATCGTATTATCTAACTCTTCATTAGATATTATACTTCATGACACTTATTATGTAGTAGCCCATTTTCACTACGTTTTATCTATAGGGGCTGTATTTGCATTATTTGGGGGTTTTAATCATTGATATCCTCTTATTGTGGGTTTAACTTTAAATCAACAATGAACTAAAGCACATTTCATTATTATATTTATTGGTGTAAATTTAACTTTCTTTCCTCAACATTTTTTAGGTTTAGCCGGTATACCCCGACGATATTCAGATTACCCTGATTGTTATACCAAATGAAATATAATTTCATCAATAGGATCAATAATCTCATTAACTAGTGTATTATTTTTTATTTTCATTGTTTGAGAGAGTCTAATTTCCCAACGAACAGTTATTTGATCTAATCATTTAACAACATCTTTAGAATGAGACAATCGTCTACCTACAGATTTTCACAACTCACCAGAAACAGGAGCTATTTATATTTAATTATGACCTACTGAGGACAACTAGGTTTTCAAGATGCTTCATCACCATTAATAGAACAAATTATTTTTTTTCATGATCATGCTATATTTGCTATTATTATAGTATTAACTATAGTAATATATATATCATCAATACTTATTCTAAATAAATTTTCCTGTCTTAATATTACAGAAAGTCAAAAAATTGAAACTATTTGAACTATTGCCCCCGCTATTATTTTATTGTTTTTAGCTTTACCTTCATTACGTTTACTATATTTACTTGATGAAACCAACAACCCTTTAATCACAATTAAAACAATAGGACACCAATGATACTGAAGCTATGAATACTCAGACTTTATAAGTATTGAATTTGACGCCTACATAATCCCCTCTAACGAATTAAATTTAGGTGATTATCGATTACTAGAAACTGATCACCACCTTATCTTACCTATAAAAACTAACACCCGAGTAATTGTATCTTCAACTGATGTAATTCACTCCTGAACAGTACCTTCTTTAGGGGTTAAAGTTGATGCTATCCCAGGACGATTAAACCAATTAATATTATATTCATCTAAACCAGGCCTATATTATGGTCAATGTTCAGAAATCTGTGGAGCTAACCACTCATTTATACCTATTACTTTAGAAATTGTAAATATAGAATACTTTATTAAATGATTAAACCAAATAAATTAATCTTTTACAGTATAATAACTATATCACAAATTTATATTCTTACCTACTCACTCTACTTTCATTATGCCTCAACTATCCCCTATTAATTGAATTTTTTTATTTCTTATTTTTTGATCTATTTTAATAATCAACTCATCTATTATATGATGAAATACAAATAATTTATATAAATTTAACAAAATAAATCAAACTTTTATAAAAATCACTTATAAATGATAATATGATAGTAGATATTTTCTCTTCATTTGACGATCACAACTCAACATTATTATCAGCCCATATTATAACATGACTATTATCAATATGATCATTAATTTTTATTAACTCCTCATTTTGAGTAAAATCTTCTAACTTACTAAATTTTATTAATATTCCTAAACAAATTATTAATATTCAAATCACACGATCATTTAGTATAAATCTAGGAGGTTTTACTTTAATTATCTCCTCTTTATTTATTACAATTATTAATTTTAATTTATTAGGTTTAATACCTTATGTTTTTAGTACTACTAGACACTTAGCAATAACTTTTACTCTAGCACTCCCTTTATGATTTTGTTTAATTTTATCTTCTTATATAAAAAATGCTTATTCAAGAGTAGCCTTCATATTACCTTTAGCTACACCCTCATTCCTAATCCCCTTTTTACCTATTATCGAAACATTAAGAATCTTAGTTCGACCTATCACCCTTTCTATTCGATTAGCAGCCAATATTAGTGCAGGTCATATTATTCTTACTTTAATTGGTGACTATTTTACAACATTAATTTTATTAAATAATTATATAATTTCTCTATTTATTATAACAATCCAAATTGGTTATTTTATTTTTGAAATTGGTATTAGTATTATTCAAGGTTATATTTTCTCATTACTAATTACTTTATATACAGATGATCATCAATAGATAAATACTATTAATATAAACAAAACTATTTAAAGGTTAACAACCACCTTGACATCTTCAGCATCATGCTCTAATTTTTAAGCTATTTAAATATATATTTAAATTATAAACTAATATTACTAGAAATATTAAAATATTTAATACTCTAGGTAAATAACTCTTTCAAATCAAATACATTAATAAATCATAACGATATCGTGGATATCTAGCTCGTACTCAAATAAATAAAAAAGCTACTAATCCAATTATTAAATAAAATAAAACCCCATATATAAATATATATATAATGCCCCCAAAAAATAATCTAACTACTAAAACTCTTATAAATAAAATATTACTATATTCAGCCATAAATAAAACTGCAAAACCCACCCCACCATATTCAATATTAAAACCAGAAACAATTTCAGACTCACCTTCAGCAAAATCAAAAGGGGCTCGATGTGTTTCAGCTACACAAGAAACAAATCATATTAATAACATAAAAAAATTAATAAAAACTACCCAAATATAAAATTGATATCTCATAATAAAATTTAACCTTATCCTTCCAGTCAAAACTAAACACCTTAATATAATTAATGATATTCTTACCTCATATGAAATCCTTTGAGCCACTGCCCGCACAGATCCTAATAATGCATATTTAGAATTTGAAAATCAACCTGCACCTATTACCCTATAAACACCTAAACTAGAAACACATAAAAATAATAATAAACCTAAACTATTTAATCTACAAACAAAATAATTATTATATAAAATTCACAAAATTAAACCTAAAAATAAACTTATAAAAGGACAAATTAAAAAAGGTATAACATTAACCAATGTTGGTTTAATTAATTCTTTACTAAACAATTTAATAGCATCTGCTAATGGTTGAGGTAATCCTATTAAACCTACTTTATTAGGACCTTTACGTAACTGAAAATATCCCAGCCCCTTACGCTCTAATAAAGTAAAAAAAGCAACGGAAACTAATGCACAAACAAATGCTACTACACCAGATAATAACTCAACAATCATTATTAAGAAGAATATTCACCTATATTCCCTAATAAGAACTTAAATCTTACGCACTGATCTGCCACCTTAATAATATAAAGTAAGATTTATATTAATCTTATAAAATAACCCTAAATTATTCACATATATCTGCCAACTTTATTTATTACATTAATTTATATTATCCTCTCCGGTCCTTTCGTACTAAAAAAAGATCATATTTATTTTAAAAGATAGAAACCAACCTGGCTCACGCCGGTCTGAACTCAGATCATGTAAAGTTTTAAAAATCGAACAGATTTACCAATAAAGCTACTACACCTTAAGGTTACTTTAATCCAACATCGAGGTCGCAATCTTATTTTTTGATATGAGCTCTCTAAATAAATTACGCTGTTATCCCTATGGTAACTTTATTAAAAGCAATATTATTGGTTACTTAATTCAACAATTTATTAATATATAAGGAAGTTATTTATTTTAATATTATTCCTTAATCACCCCAATTAAAATTTCCAATTATTATAATTATATATTAATAATAATATAAAATTTAAGCTCATTAGGGTCTTCTCGTCCCTTTAAAATATTTAAGCTTTTTCACTATAAAAATTAATTTCTATTAAATAAAAAAGAGACAGATAAACCTTCGTCAAACCTTTCATACTAGCCTCAATTTATAAGGCAAATTATTATGCTACCTTAGTACAGTTAAAATACCGCAGCTGTTAAAAATTTCTTCACCGAGCAGGCCCAACTCTTTATTTAACTAATACAAAGAGACATGTTTTTGATAAACAGGCGAGATTTATATTTGCCGAATTCCTTTTTCCTATTTTATTTAATTAAAATATACACTTTCATCTACATTTTTAAATTTAAAAATATATTATAATTTAATTAATACTCATACTAACATTATATTTAATTACTTAAAATTAATAACTCATTTATTAATTTCAACCAAACCTGAATACTACAAAAATTATTTTTATACAAAATTATACAAGATAAACAATTTTAACCCTACTTATAATTAATAATTAACCCAAAATATTCTATTAAATTTATATAGAGCTTATCCCCTATAAAATTAATAATATTAATTAATATAATAAATCAATATTAAAGCACTAAAATGCCTTCATCAATAAACTAGCTACCATAAAAACCGAAAAACATTTCATTACCATTTAATAATAAAAATATAACTTTACAACGTTAACACCTATTATTAAATAAATCTTTTTACTTCGAGATAGTTTTTTATAAAACAAAATATCATTAACCCATTATACAAAAGGTACGAACTTATAATTCTACTAATAAATAATTTACTTCTACTCCTTTACAGTACATATAACTAAAATTTTCTATACTTCTAATACTAACTTAAACAAATAATTTATTTAACAATTTTAACATTTATATTAACAATCTATTCAAAACTGATTAACATTAATCATTTTTTCAATGTAAGTGAAACACATTAAATATTTATGTTAAGTTCTGATATTTTAATCCAGGAACAGTTTCCACTACCCCTACTATGTTACGACTTATCTTATTTTATCAACAAGAGCGACGGGCGATATGTACGCATTACAAAACCAAAACAATTCATATAAACACACTATTTAATTATATTACTATTAAGTCCAAATTCATAAACTATTACATAATTTAATCCAATTAAAAATTATAAATTGTAGCTCATTTTACTTTTAAACCTTCTCCATTAGCTGCATTTTGACTTGACATTTTAGTAATTTATACTTTCAAGTCCTTTAAATAATTTTACAAAATAAACTGATGACAGCAATATACAAACTGTAGTTAATACATTCAAGAAGAAGTAAGAGTCAATTGAGGATTATCAAATTAATAAACAAGCTCCCCTAAATGGATCTATAACACCGCCAAGCTTTTTAAGTTTCAAATACTTTATATTTTTATTATTTACACTACTTAAGTAAAAAAAATTTAAAATAAAGAATAATAGGGTATCTAATCCTAGTTTTAAAATCACCTTATTTTCAAAGTCTCAAATTTAGAAAAATAAAATTAATAGTAATAATTTAAAAAAAATTTTACCTACAATTATTACTCTCAACTATCCTAATAAACCTAATCATTTTACTTTTTTTTATACTAACTTATATAAATTTAAGACATTTGTATAACCGCAGATGCTGGCACAAATTAATCCATCTATAATTTACATTAACTATATCAAACTTTCATTTATTGTATAATAATAAATACTGCGTAATCTTTATAATTTATTTTAATAAAATACTAATAAAATATGTTTTTAGTTCTATTATATTAAACAATCAAAACTAATTACACTAAAGATAATACGTTCTCTAACCAAACCTAACATATATAAACATAGTAACAATTTATATAATAACCAAAGCCAAATTACTTAATATAATATGTACACCACTAATTTTAAACCTATTAATTATACTAATTTATATTACATTTAAACTTTAATACTACTAATATAACCTCAAATTTGCAATTTGATATTTTTATTTAAACTATAAAGTTATGAGAAAGTAATATACTTATTCATAGATTTACAATCTACCGACTTAATTCGACCACCCCATATAATAATTACAAAAAGAGTTTGAACTCCTCCTTAAACTCCAAAAATTTATATGCTCACTACACCATAATGTATAAACCTTTTATAATAACAATATATCTTATTTAATAATTTTAAACCTTTTGTTTGGAAAACAAATATACTTCTTATACTAATAAGATACATATACCAATCTTTTTACAATCCACTGTGTATATAATATACACAGTGAAATTTACATAAGTCTATTATACATATCTCGAAGACTGTTATTATTATACTCTCTTTCTATTTGGCGCCGTGTATATAATTTACTCTCAAACATCCCTTTAGCTTATAATATGATATCTAAATGAGCTGCGGACCAACATGATTTAGAATAAGCACGATATATATATATAAATAAGAATACCTCCCTCTCTTTTAAGAATTAATTCTTATATATAAATGTTAATATATATACAATAATTTTGCCTTCTCAAGACAATTATATAATACAATAGATATTTCTATATATTTTTTATAATAAACACATATAAATTTATATACTATTTGCCACTAATTAAGAAATTATTAAATAATTTCCCAAAAAAAAGGCCCCTCCATTGCCCGTTTTTATTTTACACTTTTATCAAAGTAAATTTACAAAAATCAGCCAATTTCCACAATCACGTAATTTTACACATTTTTTAAAATTTTTTTAATAAAACTGTAAAAATAATTTTATATAAACATACATACACAGTGAAAAGCCAAACTTAGAGGCCTTTAACTGTTAATTAAATAATTGTAATTATTATTACTTCACTGGCCGATACTGCGCCGGAATGAACGGATTATATTGATGTTATAAATCATAAGATTTATCTTCTGTATCTATGTTAACTATTTTATTTTATTTAAATATTTTATTAATTATTAATATTATTCTTTTTATTATCGGCTCAACTATTAATAAACGCTCATACAAAGATCGAGAAAAAAATTCTCCTTTTGAATGCGGTTTTGATCCTTCAATCTCTACTCGCTCACCATTTTCTATACGATTTTTTTTATTAGCTGTAATCTTCTTAATTTTTGATGTTGAAATTATTTTATTAATCCCCTTAATTATAAATATTATAAAATCAAACACACATTGACCTCTCACCAGCTCTATAATTTTTTTATTAATCTTACTGATAGGATTACTTCATGAATGAAATCAAGGCTCATTAAATTGAATAAAATAAAAAGTTAGTTAATATATAACTTAAAATTGTCAATTTTAAATAACTAATTTATAGTACTTTTTTCTATTTAGGATATATTATTATAATTATTTGTTTATATATATAAACAAATAAACATATAATTACAAATACAGCTATATAACAATTAATTAAGAGTACACCTCAATACTCTAAACTATTAAAAACTATTTTATTAAATATAAATAAACCTTGTCCTCCTAAAACTTCTATTCAACCTATATCTACAACCTTTAATCTTTTATTACTAACTAACTTAAAATTTTTAATCATAGGTAAACAAATAAAACTTGACAAGAACCACATATTACTATTTAAATATCTCATAACTCTTTTTTTAACAAAACCCCCACTTTTATCCCATAAACCAAATGAAACCACCATCCTTAAAATAATGACAACAGGTACATATAATTTTATAAATATAGGCATAATAAAAATTCTCTCAAATAAATAAAATAAAGTTTGAAAAATATAACCTCCCCATAAAGCCCCTACTCTTAATAATCTTATAGAAGTAATTACTAATATATCATCATCCTTAATATTCTCATAAACTATGATTCTTTTACCTCTTCATACAACAAATAAGCAAAAACGAATTGAATATAAAACAGTCAAACAAACTCCAAAAATACCTAATCCAAACAAAACAATATTTAAATTACCAATAATTAACCTTTCAATGATTAAATCCTTTGAATAAAATCCAGCAAGAAAAGGTATACCACATAAAGCCATTTTAGATACAACTAAAAATATTCTAGTAATAGGTATTAAGTTAAATACATTTCTAATTTGACGTATATCTTGTTTTCCTTCAAAACAATGAATAATATTACCTCCACAAATAAACAATAAAGCTTTAAATATAGCATGTGTATATAAATGAAATAAAGCTAATATAGGTATACCTAATCTTAATGATATTATTATTACACCCAACTGACTTAAAGTTGAAAGAGCAATAATCTTTTTTATATCATACTCATATAAAGCACAAATGCCTGACATAATTGTAGTTATAATTGAAATATATATTATAAAAATCCTAAATCAATAATAAGTATTTAAGTAATAAAAAAATCGAATAAATAAAAAAACTCCAGCAGTTACTAATGTAGATGAATGTACTAATGCTGAGACAGGTGTAGGAGCTGCTATAGCAGCTGGTAATCAACTACTAAATGGAATTTGTGCTCTTTTAGTTATTCCTGCAATCATAATAAATAAATTTACAAAAATAAATCTATCAAATTCTCATAAACATAATATATTTCAATGCCCTAAAATAATCATTATACAAATACCCCCTAAAATAAAACAATCCCCTACACGATTTATTAAAACAGTTAATATTCCAGCTGCTAATGATTTATTATTTTGATAATAAATAACCAAACAAAATGAAACCAACCCTAAACCATCTCAACCTAATAATAAAGAAACTAAATTAGGAATAAAAACTAAAAAATTTATTGACAACACAAATAACATCACAATAAAGCAAAAGCGATGTAAGTATTTATCACCTTTTATATAAGACTTCGTAAAAATCATTACACATCCAGAAATAAAACAAACTAATCTACTAAATCTACACCTTATCCAATCCACAATTAAATCAAAATCTAAAGATCTTCCCACACAACTTAATAATTCCCAATTAAATAAAACTCTAACATTATTTATACATAAATAAAAAAATATAACAATTATTAATAGTGATCAACTAAACAATATAATACCAAAACTTATTTCTACTCCAATAACCTTAAACATAATAAAGTAAATTTTTATATATTTAACTATAAGACCACAACTTATCATTTTATTTAAACTAACTTTATAATACATATAAACACTTCTTAAATATCCAACATTTAAAATAAAAACTAATATAGGATAAAAATGAAGAAATAATAATAAATATTCTAAACAATTATTACTAAATCTTCCATTCATAAATCTTATAATTTTTCCATGTTGGGTATTTGTAAATAAAATTAAATTATATAAACCTCCTATAAAAACTATTAAAACTACAATTATAATTAAATATTTACTATAAATATATATTGAACAAAATAATATTACCTCACTAATCAAATTAATAAAAGGAGGGGCTCCTATATTAGCAATACAAAATAAAAATCACCATATACACATAACAGAATTAATATTAATCATCCCCCTAAAAAGAAATAACCTTCGACTTTTAACCTTCTCATAAAGTATATTAGCTAAACAAAATAAACCAGAAGAACAAAAACCATGAGAAATTATTATTAATATAGCTCCCTCTCAACCTCACATAAATTTACCTATAACACCTGATAATATCAGCCCTATATGACCAATTGAAGAATATGCAATTAAAGACTTAATATCACTTTGCCCGGCACAAATAACACTAGTAATTAAACCACCTCATAAACAAATAATAATAAAAACTTTACTAAAAACTCTTTCATTTAAAAAATAAACTATTAATATTCGCATAACACCATATCCCCCTAATTTCAATAACACTCCTGCTAAAATTATAGACCCTGCAATTGGAGCCTCTACATGAGCTTTAGGTAATCATAAATGTATACTAAATATAGGTAATTTAACTAAAAAAGCTATTAATAGACCTAATACCCAAAAAAATCTAACATTATACAACATATTTAAATAATTTAAATACCTAATTAATAATATATTATAACAATTATATATATTCCTTAATATTAATAAACTAATTAATAAAGGTAATGATAAAGTAACAGTATAAAGTATTATATATATACCTGCTTGTAAACGTTCTGGTTGATAACCTCAACCAATAATTAATATTAATGTAGGTAACAATGACAATTCAAAAAAAATATAAAATATTATAACATTAACTCTTATAAAAAATATAATAATTACTACACACAACATTAAAATAACCAACGAAAATTTTTTAATATTATTCAATATAATTTTTACAGAATAGTTACTTGCTAAATATATTAAAGCTCTAATCCACAAAGTCAAAATAATTAAAACCCCTCTTATCTTATCACAAAACAAAAATGAAGTACTCAAATAACCCCAATTCTCCAAACTAAAAAATTTTAAAGATATAAATCTTAACAATATTAATAACCAATAACGAACTTCTCAAATTAATACACTTTTTAACAACAATAAACCAATTAATCTAAATAATAAACCTATAATTTATATATTACCAAAGAATTAACGTAATCATTACCATGAACTCGAATTAACCTAACTAATATTGATAAACCTAACCTAGCCTCACAAACTCCAAAAACAATAATAATTATTATAATATTAAATTCACTACCATTCAACCCTCAAGTTAATAAAAAAGAAAAAACAACCCCTAATATTAAAATCTCAAATCTCAATAAAATATTTAAAATATGCTTCCATTGAAGTAATAATACTATAATACCTACTAAATAAATATAAACACCTAATAATAACTCATTATTTATAGCCATATCTACTTATTATTGTTATAATAGTTTATACTAAAACCTTGGTCTTGTAAACCAAAAAAAGACTTTTAAATCTTTATAACTAAGTTTATAAGTGACTCGAACACTTTTAAAAAATTTTCAAAATTTTTCTTTTCCATAATAAACTTAATAATCTAAAATCTTCAACCATAATAAATCTAATACAGGACGTACTAAAAAAATACTAAATCATAAAACCCTTAAAACTTGCCCAATACCCTCATAAGGATATTCTACAGGACAACCCCCAATCCAAGTTAGTAAAAAAAAACAACCAACCATCAACCAAAAATTAATTTGCATAAATAAATTATAAATTCTACCACAACAACCTTTAATATGTAAAAAAGGTAAAAAAAACAAAATAGCAATAGATATAACTAATCTTACTACACCTCCCAATTTACTAGGAATTGAACGTAAAATTGCATAAGCAAATAAAAAATATCACTCCGGCTTAATATGTAAAGGTGTTACTAATGGATTAGCAGGAATAAAATTTTCAGAATCCCCTAAAGCATTAGGATATAATAAACTAATTTCAATTAAAAACAACATTAATAAAATAAAACCAAATAAATCTTTATAACTATAATACTGATGAAAAGGAATTTTATTTAAATTACTATTAACCCCTAATGGATTATTACTACCAGTTTGATGTAAAAATAATAAATGCAAAACAAATAAACCTAACAATAAAAAAGGTAATAAAAAATGAAAACAAAAAAACCGACTAAGAGTTGCATTATCTACAGAAAACCCTCCTCAAATCCAATAAACAACCATCTCACCAATATAAGGAATAGCCGAAACTAAATTAGTAATAACAGTTGCCCCCCAAAATGATATTTGACCTCAAGGCAATACATAACCCACAAATGCAGTACCTATTACTAAAAACAATAAAATAATACCAATATTTCACGTCTCTATTATTATATAAGACTTATAATAAATTCCACGACCTGCATGAATATATAAACAAATAAAAAAAAAAGAAGCCCCATTAGCATGTACATAACGCAACACTCAACCATAATTTACATCACGTATAATATGAATAACTGAATCAAACGCTATATCCACACAAGAGGTATAATGCATTGCTAAAAATAAACCACTAACAATTTGAACCCCTAAACACAACCCTAATAATGAACCAAAATTTCACCAAATAGATAAATTAATAGGTGCAGGTAAATCAACAACTGAATTATTAACAATCTTCAAAACAGGATGATTTTTTCGTAATGAACTAAGCATATTTAAACTTAAAAACACGTAAAGGACCTTCACAATAATAACAAATCTTAACAACACTAATCAAAACAAATAATAAAATTACCCCTAATACTACATAACAATAAAAATTATCTATTATCAAAATTAATTCACCTCCCCCACATCTAACTCCACTAAATCTATTTAACCTTATTCTTTTTATTTCTTCTCTAATTACCTCTTTCATAAATAAATAATTTATCAAAAAATAACTTAAAAAAATTATAAAAAAATATAATATTACCTTACTTGATAAAAAAATTAAATTGGGTACTAACCTAATAATATATATAAATATAACTAATAAACCTCCAATATAAACCAAAAATAATAAATATCCATACCACCTAAAAATGATAAAACCTACTAAACCCCTAACACATATTATATTCAATATTAATATAAATCCAAGTCTTAAAGGCTGAATAACTATTAAAAAAAGACTTCTTAAAGAAAACCCAAATGAAATTAATAATAATAAACTCATATCAAAAAATAAGATCACTCTTAATCACTAACTTCCAATGTTAACATTTTAATTAAATTTAAACTACTTTTTGTAATAAAGAAATTATTATATATTTATTTTCGGGGTATGAACCCAATAGCTTAAAATCTTAGCTGACTTTATTTTACAAGATTTAAATTATATTAATTTATTAAAAACTTTGAAAGTTTCTAGTTTTCCTTAACTTAAAATCTTATTATTTTTAATATTATAAAATATCCTAAAAGATTGAAAATCTAATGTGCTACACTACACTATAAAAACTTTACATATACCAATCTTTTTACAATCCACTGTGTATATAATATACACAGTGAAATTTACATAAGTCTATTATACATATCTCGAAGACTGTTATTATTATACTCTCTTTCTATTTGGCGCCGTGTATATAATTTACTCTCAAACATCCCTTTAGCTTATAATATGATATCTAAATGAGCTGCGGACCAACATGATTTAGAATAAGCACGATATATATATATAAATAAGAATACCTCCCTCTCTTTTAAGAATTAATTCTTATATATAAATGTTAATATATATACAATAATTTTGCCTTCTCAAGACAATTATATAATACAATAGATATTTCTATATATTTTTTATAATAAACACATATAAATTTATATACTATTTGCCACTAATTAAGAAATTATTAAATAATTTCCCAAAAAAAAGGCCCCTCCATTGCCCGTTTTTATTTTACACTTTTATCAAAGTAAATTTACAAAAATCAGCCAATTTCCACAATCACGTAATTTTACACATTTTTTAAAATTTTTTTAATAAAACTGTAAAAATAATTTTATATAAAACAATATTTTAT